GGCAAAGAATCCCCCCTAGACTCATTTATTCCCCTCATTTATCTGTGTGTTTTATTCTATGCTTAGTCTAGTATCTAATCGAATTTTTTTCTCGAATAGAAAACCTATTGAATTGATACATTTGATAACATTTTAATCGGATAAGAGTTACATAGTCACATCATTACAATTTGGATTGAAAAAAAGTCAAGTTAAAAATTCAAATAGTCTTCTGCACAATATACTATAATATACATAGTATGACTAAGAATGTAGTACAACTAACTCCCGACATCTCGTTGAACAAAAAAACTATAAAAAAATAGGGCTTTTGTACTTTTTTTTATTTCGTGATCATACATAACTATAAACAAACAAGACTTTTTTTCTTGTTATGAACTTGATCTAGAAATTCATTTCGGACAATTGAACCTTCTCGAACTGTTTCTTTTTAAGAACCAAAAAAATTTGTGCTAAAATAACCGATGCCAAGAAGAACAAAAGGCCTTGGACGCGTAATGGGTCTTGAAGTACTATTTCTGTATCTCCCTGACCAAACCCACCCACATTAGGATTACTCGTTAATGGCTGATCGAGTTTGATAGATTCACCCTCTGAAACAAGAAGTTCTGGCCCTGGAGGAATAATATCAACGACTTGACGCCCATCCGAGGCATCCCCTATGGTTATTTCGTATCCGCCCTTTTCTTTTCGTATTATTTTCTTTACTATACCCGCTGCTGTAGCATTATAAACAGTATTGTTACTCTTGCTTCCGTCGGGATAAATCTGACCCCTTCCCCTATTACCGCCTACATATATGGGATATTTTAAAAAGTGAACATCTTTTTTAGTAACAGGGTCCGGTGAAAGAATAGGAAAGGTTATTTCACTATATTTTTGCCCCGGAACAGGGCCTATCACAAGAATATTTTTTTGATTTGGTCGGTAGCTCTGAAAAGAAAGATTGCCTATCTTTTCTTTCATCTCGGGAGAAATACGATCGGTTGGAGCCAACTCAAACCCCTCGGGTAAAATAAGAACAGCTCCTACATTCAAACCCCCCCTCTTGCCATTAGCAAGAACTTGTTTTAGTTGCATATCATAAGGAATTCGAACAACTGCTTCAAATACAGTATCAGGAAGGACCGCTTGTGGAACCTCAATATCCACGGGTTTATTAGCTAAATGACAATTGGCACATACAATACGACCGGTCGCTTCTCGGGGATTTTCATAACCCTGTTGTGCAAAAATGGGATATGCATTTGAAATGGATGACTGAGTTATTATATATATAATGAGTGATACGGAAATGGATCGAGTAATCTGTTCTTTTATCCAAGAAAGGGTATTTATAGTTTGCATGGTCCAATTTTTGATCCCGAAAATTTCTACAATAAATTGGGTAGGTCGCTAGTATAGTTCCCTATCCACGATTCTGCTATTTACTGGAATAATCTTACTGTAATATTGGAGTACCTTCCTGCCTTGGGTGGGTAGAAAGAGTCAGTACGGGTTGGAATGCTTATGCCCCAACTACCAAACATTCTAATTGAATTAATATCAGTAGACCTTTTTCAGTCATTCATTGAATGATAAATCACTACAAGTGATGGGGATACACGATTTAAATAACGGAAGATCCAATATTTCAAAATTGTATCTAGAATGACTGGAAAAGTGGAAACAAGGCCAGATATAACTTGATCGTTATGAGAAAATCCAAAATCTTGGTAGATAGAGCCAATCATTAGTTCCCAACCATGGGGTGAATGGAATCCGATACATAAATCGGTTAATAAAAGAATAGAAAATGCTTTTATTGTGTCGCTTAGGTTATATAGGAATTCCTGAACCCAAGAGTTAAGAGTAATAAGTTCTTTATTACCTATAATAGAATAACCACTTAGAATTACGAAACAGATTATATTGGTCGAGAAGGACAAAATTGTATGGATACAATCTTCATTGTGCAGCTGAATCAATTGAATCGTTTCTTTATGGATTCCTATACGAAACTTTTTTAGATGTGTCTCCGGGTATTCCTTTATCATCTCGTCCAACAGTAGGAGCTCCTCTAATTCTAGGAATTTTTCTAGAAGACTCTTTTCTGGAATATCATTCAAAAGAGTTTCGGATTGCTTGGTATTCCACCAATTAGTAACCCAAGATTCCAGACTTTTATTAAATGCTAGAAAGCTCCACCAGGGTAAACAGACTGTAGATACAAAAAATAGAAGGGGAATAAATGCTTTCTTTTTTGCCATTTTTTCTAAAATTTGAATTTAATAAAGTGGCCTCATTCGTCGCCTCTACGCGATCTAATATGAATTTTTTTTCATTTCACCAAAATGAGTTCTATTCCAAGGTAGCGAACCGTTCTCTGTTTTTTATTTGTGATTCGGTAATTAGTCCTTGATTTGATAATTTTGAAGAATCTTACAAGAATACAGAAATCGACTAAGAGGAAGAGTCCGCTTCGAATGCGAAAATGCGAAAAAAGTTTCCAGCTATTTCAACTGGTCAAATTCGAAGCAATTCCTTTCTTTAGGTGAATCCCCGAAAACCCGTTTTAGTTAAAGAATTCGGATTTCGAGACAAAAAAATAGTGCAAAAAAAATCCGCTGTCTGCCATAGCACAAAAAGCATTGAGATAATTTTCTAAATGGGATGATCAAAACCAAAAAGGGGGTAGCCAAATTTTGAGTTCTTCATTAAAGAGAAGAGAACGAAAGAGGGTAGAAAACGAAAGATTTTGAAATAAAGAAAATTTACATGAGCTATTTGTCTCTAGCCTATCAATTCAAAATCAAAATATTGAAACTAAAAGCAAAAATTTTCTTTATTTCAAAATGTTTTGGGATGAATCTATCCTTATTTCGATTTGTTGCTAATGAATTGCGGCGAGTGGATTTCCATACGCATAAAATCTCTTTTTTGCAGACAAAAACAACCCGCCTTTTTTGATGTTCCATATAATATACGTTTGTTTTGACTCGAAGGTACGTTCTGACGAAAATTTCGTTAAATTATACGATGGAAAATTGGGGGATTGTAGAGTTTTTCTACCCCCAGTCGAGAATCAGAAAACATTCATTGTTCGATTCATTTCAAAAAACTTCAATCGGTACGCGCAAGAAATAGGCCAATTCAGCAGCTTTTTGTTCCATTTCTCGTGGAGTCAAATTCTCATCAGTACGAGTCAAAGGAACGGCCCCCTGGCCTCTGATTTCTAGATAAAGGACACGACGAGGGTAAATACCCTCTTTAAGTTCTATTCTGATAGACTGAATATCATTTATAAGGAAGCGGAGGGAGATGCGACGATTTTTTCCCGGAAATCCCCAACGAAAAATACACACTATTCCTTCTTTTTTATCGAATAGATCATAACCACTACCTACATTCCACGAAATTGTGCACCACAAATAGCAGCTAATAAAGAGACCTGCGATCCCATAGAAAGACATCACGATCCCCTGTGGAAAAAAAATGATTTGTTGAGAGGGAAATAAAGATATCAAATTCTTACCAAGATAGCTGGAAGTTCCAACTAATAAAAATCCTAATGAACCTAAAAAAAGGATAAAGGCCCAGCAGAAATTACTTGTTTTTCGAGACCCCCTTATAAGTTCTATCCATATACGTTCTGATCGCCAATTCATACTAATCTAGTTGCATTTAATTTGACTTAATTGATAGAATAACCAAAATGAATTTCACTTATACTTTACTTACCGACTTAACGTTATTTTGTTTCTGAAGTAACTCTCATCAACTAGCACTATTCTAATGTGAACCTGTCGGGGTAATTCATAAAAAGCGTTCGATCGAAAAAAAGAATGTCCCACCCCGCCCTAGATATCTACAAGCATTGACTTTCTATTTCAATTCAAAAATGGAACCGACCAGTCCTGATCTATTGATTTGAAAAAAGTTAAAACGAATTTACCCCTATAGCAAGTTTCGCATGTCTTGCACTTGTGTTTGAAAGAAATCATGTATTATACCATATTCCACTTTCCAATAAATGGATAGATAGATATCCGATTTATGATTCAATCAAGTCTAAATCTTGAAAAAATGTGATTTTGCCTCACCATCCAGCCTAAACAATCTTGTTTTTTTGAACATGAAGAAATAAAGAAGCCATTGCAATTGCCGGAAATACTAAGCCTACGAAAGGCACAAAAAAAGAGGGAAAGTTTATATCTGTCATAGAATGGGTACCTCGATTTACTATTTGTACCTGTTTGTTATATTGTTCTAAAATTATCTTAACTTAATTAGAATTCTAATTCTATATAATTATACTAATTATATCTAAGTGAGTATAGTCTATATTAAGTTCAAGAAATGTAGACTAACTAAATGAACTTAATTAGCCTTCTCCACAAAAATATATGTTTTATAATCAATTGTTTGATTCTTCATCTTTTCTTCTTCTTTTGCTCTTGTCTTCTTGTCTTTTAATTCAATATCAATAAAGAAAGAGTTGCTTACAAAGTTCCGAAAGATTCGTTCGAATCTGATCCAAGAGATATTCTTTTGTTAGTCAAAACGGAGAGTCTGCGACAATAACTATATTAAGATGCAAAAGGCTTTTTTTTTAGAATTTTACAGAGGTAAGAAAGGAAGATAAAATTCGTTTTATTTGTCAAATTTTCAATTTACAGAAGTAAGAATGTTGATAGAATAGAGGTTCTCTGATTAATAATCAGGAATGGAATATGAAGTCAAATAAAAAAAAACAATTTATCTGCAACTTTTCATTCTGTATATTATATATAGTTTATAGTTATTATATTATAGTTATAGAAATAGAATTTGGATGGCAACCACGAAAACCCCATATACATTATTCTATTATGATTGATTCTTTATCATATCATTTTTGCTTTGATTAATTACGATAACTAACTACTTTTTTTGTCACAAATAAAAAAATTGACCTTACTGCTCGATCGAATTTTGATTCAAAGGAAAGAAAGCGTGCAACTGAAATAACTCACTTAGAA